TCTCTTTTTATGCTTATTGATATGGATCCGGGGGCCTATCAAAAGAATTAATGTAGGAAGAATAGTACGGGCATATACTATATACCATATAAATAAGACCATATAAATACCATATCATATATTAAATCATATATTAAACATATATTAAAGAATTAGAGAAATCTAATACTAATAGCATAAGAAAATAAGAAAATCTTACTAAGAATAGAATACTACACTAATAATATAATACGACTAATATATCTAAGAAAGAATATATAGATAAAGATATAGATAAACTAAAGCAAGTCAAGTTTTTTTAAGCTTTCGCAAAACGATCACAATTGATAGAAGTAGATTTTTCAGTAAAGTTTTATTCCTATTTATAGCTCTAAAGTCCACTTCTTCCCCATACTACAAGTGAAAGAGAAAATGTAAACACTACCATTAAAGCAGCCCAAGCGAAACTTACTATATCCATGCGAATGATGCCCCCTATCTCTCTGAAATGAAGGAATGATTCCATTATTGATTCATAATCATAGTGGAATCAATGGTGCAGAGTCAAAACAGGATTCTTACTTACGGCTTTTTATGAAAAAATTTCATGAATCCACTCATAAAAAGTTCATAGATTTCTTATTCTATACTTATTCTATAGAAATAGCAAAGAATTGAAAAAAAAAGAGAGAATAAGAAAAAATAAAAGATACAAATACAAAGAAGAGCCAGTCAACCATTCTGATTCAATTTATGAACAGTACTCAGAACCTCTAGTGAGTCTGAATATAAAGTATCTTCAGTTCTTTGCCACAATTCTTAAATGAATTTACCATCAGCCTATCCAATCTAATTTCATCGCAAACAGAGTTACCTCAATATTAAGAAAAGTGTCAAATAATTAGGGAGTCTTTATAGTCTTTTTTAGAATCTTTTCTTAAACCTTAGTAGCCAAAAAGGAGTATCTCTTAGGAACCTTTGGTTTAGATACCAAGATTTCCGATTTCTTACTTTCATAGTTCTTCAGAATGAATTCTCGCTATTTCTTTTATTCTATTTCTTTTATTTGATTCAATTCATAATAGCCCAAACCAATCTTTCATAAGATTGGGTTGCTTCAGATTTCTTGGTACTTTTTTGATCCACACTCAGAACCCAGATTTTGAGAAAAAAGATGATAGTCTTTTATAGGACCTATGGTTCTCAAAATCAAGTATCGACAGACCTAGCCCTTGCCTATGCTTTTGCGGGGCACGAATTCGTCAAGTTCGATCAATAGGATTAAGAAATTCCAAGTCTTTTTTTGTTGATCAGGCGACACCCAGATTCGAACCGGGGATAAAGGATTTGCAGTCCCCCGCCTTACCACTTGGCCATGCCGCCAAATTCTATCCAAAATAGATAAAGAGAATAAATAAGAAAGAAATTCTATAATATTCTATTCTAAATTAATTCGATTCTAAATTAATTTGATTCTAAATTCTATTATATACTAAATTCTATAATTATAGAATAATTATATATAAACTAGATATTATCTAAGTATATAAGAATATTCTTTAGATATTCTATTTTATTCTATTTATAGTCCTCTCCTCATTTTGGTTTTGATTTGAATTTTTTACTTTCTTAATTTCTTTTATTTTTGGATCTTAAATCCCATTGTACTTATACTTTTTCAAAAAGAAATCCCTCTTTTTTATTAGATCCTATTTAGATTCTTTTCTTCGATTGATTTTATCTCAAAACACGCGTCGATTAAAAACTTACCTTTTCTTTTCACTTTTCTATAGATCTATCAAATCTATAGAAAAGTGAAAAGATTCCCGGCCCGATCACAGACTATAAAATGCAGGGCAATTTCGAATAAATTACTCTTTATTCCATTAACTAGTTAATATTTAATTTTTACTCTTTTACTCTTACTTACTTTTAGTACTTTGAATTAGCGAACAGCTCTTAATTTTGTATATCCTTATCTTAATGGATGCAAAATCCAATTGATTTCCGACTAATCATTATCAATTACATGATCAATTCTAATTATCTAATTATAAGAAAAGATATGTGTATATGTAAACCCCAGAAAAGTGTAAACTCTAGAACCTAAATTCTTATACGTGGATACCAAGCCGGATCTATTTATTATGCACATATCCCTATATAGGATCATCGTGCTTGAATATTTCATTGAATATGAATAGAAGATAGACATTATGATAGAGTACGACCTAACCTAGGTTGCACCAAGTTCAATTCTTATAAAAGATGTGATGGATAGCTAGATAGCTATATCGTCATGTACTTCCTAAAGATTACTCCTATGACTATAATACGTACGCAATTCCATTGTATTTTATAAATTTTACTACTAAAAAAGATTTGCGAATTCTTTTTTGAACATTCAATTGCGTGTGCTAAAAAAAAAGGGAAACTCTATACTGTTCCTGATTCTTCTGTTTTTATCTCATTCATAGAGAGCAGATTCAATTCTAAACTCATTGATTTTTTATTTTTTTGTACGCTGATCCTAATATCATTAATATCATAATAAAAGAATTAGGTATTAGGTCTAATTTAGATCAATTTTTTTATTTGATAAAAGACTGCATCAGCCTAAGTGACAGAATTTTTACCAGGAATGCTTTCTTAAATTCCATTTCTTTCTATTTGTACCTGTCTCCAGATAAAATTTGAACTTGCATCAAAAATGCCCTTCATTTCTCTGTCTTGCTTTCGTTTATACGATATATATGGATGGAGTTGACTAAAATTTTATGTGATTCAGTAAACAGAATATCCATTCCATCATTACTAGATCAATTGGTAGGGTTCGATGAATAGTGAGCCAAAAGACGATAATGGGATTTTTTCAATAAAGAGGAAACTTCAGATTAAGATGCTCCAGAATGAAAATGAGGGAATGTCCACAATACCTGGATTTAGTCAGATACAATTTGAGGGATTTTGTAGGTTCATTAATCAGGGCTTGACGGAAGAATTTCATAAGTTTCAAAAAATTGAAGATAGAGATCAAGAAATTGAATTTCAATTATTTGTGGAAACATATCAATTGGTAGAGCCCTTGATAACAGAAAGAGATGCTGTTTATGAATCACTCACATATTCTTCTGAATTATATGTACCCGCGATCTTAATTTGGAAAACCGGTAGAAATATACAAGAACAAACCGTTTTTATTGGAAACATCCCTATAATGAATTCTTTTGGAACCTCTATAGTAAATGGAATATACCGAATTGTGATCAACCAAATATTGCAAAGTCCCGGTATTTACTATCGTTCAGAATTGGAACATAACGGAGTTTCTGTCTATACCAGTACTATAATATCGGATTGGGGGGGAAGGTCGGAATTAGAAATTGATAGAAAAGCAAGGATATGGGCCCGTGTAAGTAGAAAACAAAAAATATCTATTCTAGTTCTATCATCAGCTATGGGTTCGAATATAAGAGAAATTTTAGATAATGTTTGTTACCCTGAGATTTTCTTGTCTTTCCCAAATGATAAAGAGAAAAAAAAGATTGGGTCAAAAGAAAATGCTATTTTGGAGTTTTATCAACAATTTGCCTGTGTAGGGGGGGATCCAGTATTTTCTGAGTCCTTATGCAAGGAATTACAAAAGAAATTTTTTCAACAAAGATGTGAGTTAGGAAAGATTGGTCGACGAAATATGAACCGGAGACTTAATCTTGATATACCCCAAAACAATACATTTTTGTTACCACGAGATTTATTGGCTGCTGTGGATTATTTGATTGGAATGAAATTGGGAATGGGTACACTTGACGATATGAGTCACTTGAAAAATAAACGTATTCGTTCTGTAGCAGATCTATTACAGGATCAATTCGGATTGGCTCTTGTTCGTTTAGAAAATACGGTTCGAGGAACTATATGTGGAGCAATCAGGCATAAATTGATACCGACTCCTCAAAATTTGGTAACTTCAACTTCATTAACAACTACTTATGAATCGTTTTTTGGGCTACACCCTTTATCTCAAGTTTTGGATCGAACTAATCCGTTGACACAAATTGTTCATGGGCGAAAATGGAGTTATTTGGGTCCTGGAGGATTGACGGGGCGAACTGCTAGTTTTCGAATACGAGATATCCACCCGAGTCACTATGGACGTATTTGTCCAATTGACACGTCCGAAGGAATCAATGTTGGACTTATGGGATCATTAGCTATTCATGTGAAGGTTGGTTATTGGGGATCTATAGATAGTCCATTTTATGGATTATCTGAGAGATCAAAAGAGGCACAGATGGTTTATTTATCACCAAATAGAGATGAATATTATATGGTAGCAGCAGGAAATTCTTTGGCCTTGAATCGGGATATTCAAGAACAACAGGTTGTTCCAGCTCGATATCGTCAAGAATTCCTGACTATTGCATGGGAAGAGATTCATCTTAGAAGCATTTTTCCCTTCCAATATTTTTCTATTGGAGCTTCCCTCATTCCTTTTATTGAACATAATGATGCGAATCGAGCTTTAATGAGTTCTAATATGCAGCGCCAAGCAGTTCCCCTTTCTCGGTCCGAGAAGTGCATTGTTGGAACTGGGTTGGAAGGACAAACGGCTCTAGATTCGGGGGTTTCAGTTATAGCCGAACGCAAGGGAAAAATCATTTATACTGATACTCAAAAGATCAGTTTCTCAAGTAATGGGGATACTCTAAGCATTCCATTGGTTATGTATCAACGTTCCAACAAAAATACTTGTATGAATCAAAAAACTCAGGTTCAGTGGGGTAAATACATTAAAAAGGGACAAATTCTAGCGGGTGGTGCGGCTACAGCTGGTGGGGAACTCGCTTTAGGAAAAAATGTATTAGTAGCTTATATGTCATGGGAAGGTTACAATTTTGAAGACGCAGTACTAATTAGCGAACGTCTGGTTTATAAAGATATTTATACTTCTTTTCACATCCGGAAATATGAAATTCAGACTCATGTAACAAGCCAAGGTCCTGAAAGAATCACTAAAGAGATCCCGCATTTAGAGGCTCGTTTACTCCGAAATTTAGACAGAAATGGAATTGTGATGCTGGGATCTTGGATAGAAACAGGTGATATCTTAGTAGGTAAATTAACACCTCAGACAGCGAGCGAATCCTCATATGCTCCGGAGGATAGATTATTACGAGCTATACTTGGCATTCAGGTATCCACTTCAAAAGAAACTTCTCTAAGACTACCTATAGGGGGAAGGGGCCGAGTTATTGATGTGAGATGGATCCATAGAAGAGGGGTTTCCAATTCTAATCCAGAAAGGATTCGTATATATATTTCACAGAAACGTGAAATCAAAGTAGGTGATAAAGTAGCTGGAAGGCATGGGAATAAGGGTATAATTTCTAAGATTTTGTCTAGACAAGATATGCCCTATTTGCAAGATGGAACGCCCGTTGATATGGTATTCAACCCATTAGGAGTCCCCTCACGAATGAATGTGGGACAGATATTTGAATGTTCACTCGGGTTAGCGGGGGATCTACTAAAGAAACATTATAGAATAGGACCTTTTGATGAGAGATATGAGCAAGAGGCCTCAAGAAAACTAGTGTTTTCCGAATTATATGAAGCCAGTAAGAAAACAAAAAATCCATGGGTATTTGAACCCGAATATCCGGGAAAAAGCAGAATCTTTGATGGAAGAACAGGAGATCTTTTTGAACAACCTGTTCTAATAGGAAAGTCCTATATCCTAAAATTAATCCATCAAGTTGATGATAAAATCCATGGACGTTCCAGTGGGCATTACGCACTTGTTACACAACAACCCCTTAGAGGGAGGGCCAAACAAGGGGGACAAAGAGTAGGGGAAATGGAAGTTTGGGCTCTAGAGGGATTTGGTGTTGCTCATATCTTACAAGAGATGCTTACTTACAAATCTGATCATATTAGAGCTCGTCAAGAAGTACTTGGTGCTACGATTATTGGGGCAACAGTACCTAACCCAGAGGGTGCTCCAGAATCTTTTCGATTGCTCGTTCGAGAACTACGATCTTTGTCCCTGGAACTGAATCATGTCCTTGTATCTGAAAAGAATTTCCAGATGGATAGGAAGGAAGCTTGATCTCAATGAATTAGAATTTCTATTCTATGATTGACCAGTATAAACATCAACAACTTCGAATTGGACCAGTTTCCCCTCAACAAATCAAGGCTTGGGCAAAAAAGATTCTACCCAATGGAGAGATAGTTGGAGAGGTGACAAAACCCTATACTTTTCATTATAAAACTAATAAACCGGAAAAAGATGGATTGTTTTGTGAAAGAATTTCTGGACCCATAAAAAGTGGGATTTGTGCTTGTGGAAATTACCGAGGAATTGGGACTGAAAAAGAAGGCCCGAAATTTTGTGAAGAATGCGGGGTGGAATTTGTTGATTCTCGGATACGAAGGTATCAAATGGGATACATCAAACTGATATGTCCAGTGACTCATGTGTGGTATTTGAAACGTCTTCCTAGTTATATTGCGAATCTTTTAGATAAGCCCCTTAGGGAATTAGAGGGACTAGTATATTGCGATGTGTGATTTGATCGAAATTTTCATTTGACAGATTTGGACTGAGAAACTGTCATCCCATTTAATCTGATTGGGATGCCCCTGGCTCTGACATGTATCTTGGGAGGAGGAACATGAAGCTCAGAATTATGGATGCATTCAAGATTTCAAAATGTAAGAAAAGGGGAATTGATCCATGGTCGATTCCGTAACGGATAATATAGGAATAGTTAGTTATACCTCGTGAAAAAAGACTTTTTATGGAATTATACATTCCATTTCTTTGAAAAAGAAATTATGTTCAGTCAAGCATAAGCAAATATGGTTACGGGAGCTTATCTATCGCATATATGCTTCAAGGGATAATAACCATCGAGGTGAGTAGAGACCTAAAAAAGATCCAATGGAACAATACAATATATAGACAAAGAAATCCTTTCAGAGTCCCAAAATATTCCTTTAAGGGGATTCATCATTTGAGGGGAAGTAGACTACTCAAGAATTTCACATTTCCTTTTTTTCGTTTTTTTTTTCGTAAACATAAAAGAAAGTCTAAAAGGTTAGAGTGAAAATCAAAAATCAAATAAGAGAAGAATGAGGCTGGTCCTTACTGGGAACTTGAGTAAAGAGTAGCTTTTTGTAGGGTTTTCTTGAACAAAGTTTAAAAAGAAGAAGAACCCCTTTATTTATTTGGTGTAACTACTTGAGCCGGATGAGAGGAAACCTTCACGTCCGATTGTGAGGGGGGGGAATCCAATACTATAGGAACCTATCTCAATTTTTCTTTTGCTAGGTCCATAGCTAAAAAACCTACTTTTTTACGATTACGAGGTTCATTCGAATATGAAATCCAATCCTGGCAATATAGCATCCCACTCTTTTTTACTACTCAAGGTTTCGAGACATTTCGAAACCGAGAAATCTCTACGGGGGCAGGTGCTATCAGAGAACAATTAGCTGATTCGGATTTGCGAA